TTCTTTTTTATAAGGTTTTTATTTGGTGTTAAACCGGGACGTGGCGCAGTTTGGTTAGCGTGTCTGTTTTGGGAACAGAAGGCCATGTGTTCAAATCACATCGTCCCGAGATTTATATATTTTTTGAAGTTAAAAGATACTTCAAAAGATTAATTTTAGAGAGAGATGGCTGAGTGGCTTAAAGCATTGGTTTGCTAAACCAACATACAGAGATTTCTGTATCATGGGTTCGAATCCCGTTCTCTCTACAAAAGTTTTTATACGTTTGATAGGATTTGAACCTATGACTTTCGGATCCGAAGGCCGACGCTCTATCCAAACTGAGCTACAAACGCTAGACTTACTATTAAAAAATTATGATTCAAACTCAAACTTTAGTAAACATTGTTGATAATTCTGGATCAAACTTAGGTAAATGTATTAAGATTTGCCAAGGATATAAAAAAAGATGGAGTTCGTGTAATGAATTAATTTTGTTGTCTATTCAAAAATTAAGAAAAAGAAGGAAAGTTAAACCAAAAGTTCAAAAAGGAGAAGTAATTTATGGAGTAATTTTAAGAACTCAATCAAAATATAGACGAAGAAATTCAACTTTTATAAATTTTAAAAAGAACTCTGTTGCTTTAGTTACAAACCAATTAAGACCAGTTGGTACTAGAGTTTTTGGTCCAGTTACTAGAGAACTTCGAACAAGTAAGTTTATGAAAGTTGCTAGTTTATCAGGAGGATTTGTATAAAAAATATTAAAATAATAAATATAAATGACTGTCTCATTAGTTAAAATTCATTATAAAAAGACTTTAAGAAAAGATTTAACTTCAAGATTTTTTTATAAAAATTCAAATACTATTTCAGAATTAAAAACAATTCATTTAAATATTGGAATTAAGGATGTTTCCTTTAAAAGTATTTTACCTAATTTTTTAGGTCTTGAATTTTTGTCTTCAAATTTTCCTTATATAACTAAAGCAAAAAAAAATATTCATTTTTTAAATATTAAAAAAAGATCACCAAATGGTGTTAAAGTAACTTTAACTAAAAATTCCGCTTATAATTTTTTTCAGAAATTAATTTTTAGAATAATTCCTAATTTTCAAAAACGAAAAAATAAAATTTTAGTCACCAATAAAAATTCTATTTCTTTTTCAACTAAAGAAATTGATAGTCTTCACGAGTTAACTTTGTTTTATAATTTATTTAAAACACTTTCCTTAATTGATATAACAATTAATTCAACTACTTTAAGTTTAGAAGAATTTGTATTCTTTTTAACATCATTTAAATTTCCTACTTGGTATTTGCGAAAGTAACTCAAAGGTAGAGTGTAATCTTGCCAAGGTTAAGGTTGAGAGTTCAAATCTCTTCTTTCGCTTATTTAAAATAAAACAGTTTAATAAAAGAACTAATATTTTAAAACTATTAAATTTTTTATAAAAAAATTATGTTATTACAAACTGCTAAATTTGTTGGAGCTGGTCTTGCAACCATTGGTCTTGCAGGAGCTGGAGTAGGAATTGGTACCGTTTTTGGTGCTTTAGTTTTAGGAACTTCTCGAAATCCTTCGTTAAAAGATGAGTTATTCCGAATTGCTATTTTAGGATTCGCATTAACAGAAGCAATTGCTTTATTTGCTTTAATGATGGCTTTCTTAATTCTTTTCGCTTTATAAGTTTTTATTATAAAAGAAAAAATTATAATCATAGATTAGTTAAAAAATTATTAACTTATTTAAAAATGTTAAAAAAAAGTGAACTTTCTAGAAATATAAAAAATTTTACAATTAATTTTGGTCCGCAGCATCCTGCTGCTCATGGTGTTCTAAGACTTGTTTTAGAATTAAACGGAGAAGTTGTAGATCGAGCAGATCCTCATATTGGATTACTGCACAGAGGAACTGAAAAATTAATTGAATATAAAACATACATTCAAGCCTTACCATATTTTGATAGACTTGATTATGTTTCTATGATGACTCAAGAACATACTTATGTTTTAGGAATTGAAAAACTTTTAGGATGTAATGTTCCGATACGAAGTCAATATATACGAGTTTTATTTTGTGAAATTACTAGGATTTTAAATCATTTATTAGCAGTCGGATGTCACGCAATGGATGTTGGAGCAATGACTCCTTTCTTATGGGCATTTGAAGAAAGAGAAAAATTAATGGAATTTTACGAAAGAGTTTCAGGAGCTCGAATGCATGCAGGTTACTTTCGACCAGGTGGTGTCAGTCAAGATTTACCTTTAGGGCTTCTTGATGATATTTATTTATTTAGTAAACAATTCGTAACTAGATTAGATGAAATGGAAGAAATGTTAACTACTAATCGAATCTGGAAACAAAGACTTGTTGATATCGGAATTGTTACTAAAAAAGAAGCATGTGATTGGGGATTTAGCGGTGTAATGTTACGTGGATCCACAATTTCATGGGATTTAAGAAAAAATCAACCTTACGAAGTTTATGATAAAATGGAATTTGATGTTCCAATTGGTAAAAACGGAGATTGTTATGATCGATATTTAATTCGTGTTCAAGAGATGCGAGAATCTTTAAAGATTATTCAACAATGTTTGAATAATATGCCTTTAGGTCCAATTAAATTAGATGATCATAAAATTACTTCTCCTTCTCGATTAGATATGAAACAATCAATGGAATCATTAATTCATCATTTTAAATTATATACCGAAGGAATGATCGTTCCAGCTGGAGAAACTTATACAAGTACGGAAGCACCAAAAGGAGAATTTGGTGTTTATTTAATTTCTAATGGAACAAATCGACCATATCGATGTAAAATTAAAGCACCCGGCTTTGGTCATTTACAAGCTTTAGACTTTATGTCAAAAGGACATATGATTGCAGATGTTGTAACAATTATTGGAACTCAAGATATTGTTTTCGGAGAAGTAGATCGTTAAAAAAATGAAACATCAAAAAAAAATTTTTATTTTGTCAGATGGTCGTATTTATTTCGATTTGGCTATTCCCTTTCAAAATTCAGAAGCTATATTAATTAGTTTTTCGGATTGTTGGTTATTAACAAATTGGATTTATTCTGAAGACATTCTAACAAAATCTAAATAATTTCTTAAAAAAAAAATAATCTTAATTCTATATTATAAATTATGCCTCAGTTTGATCAAATTACTTTTTTTAATCAGATTTTTTGGTTAACTTTTTTTTTCATTTCTTTTTATTTTATAATTCTAAAGAATTATTTACCAAAACTTAGTAGTGCTCTAAAAACTCGTAAAAAAAAACTTCTTTTAGGGAATCAAACTACTAGTGGGTTTAACAAAGAACAATTAGACATTTCGAATTCGTCAAACTTATTAATTGAGTCAATTTTAGCAGATCTTCGAATTAATTTAAGTGAGATTGGTAATGACGGAACAAAATGGTTTGACTTTCAATTTCAAGGTGTTTCATTATTACCAAGTACTTTTTATAAAAATCATTGGTCATTTAACTCTTTTAATTCTTTCAGTTTAACTGCATTAAATTTATTAACTTTAAAAAGTTTAAATAAAACTTTTATCAAAACTCTTTAAATTAAGTTTAATTATCAATGAATTCAAGCTCGTTTGGTGAAATTGGTAGACACGACAGACTTAAAATTTGTTCCTTTTAAGGGTATCGGTTCAAGTCCGATAGCGAGTAAAATAGTAAAAGAAAAAAAAATGAAAGTTATTAAATTAATAAAAAACCTTTGTTTAGAAATAAAAAATTTATTTTTAAAGTTAACATTTAAAAGTGTATTAAAATATAGCGTAATTCTTATATTATGTTGTTCTTTTATTATGTTTTTTTTAAAGTTAACATTCGAACAAAAGGTTTTTTCTGTTATAATTTTTACACTATGTCTTTTTTTTTCTAGATTTTTTTAGTATTAGTTGGGTTTCAACTTTATAGAATAAAATTTTACACAAATTATTATAGATTTTTATGAAATCTCTTGTTTTTAAAAATATAAAACACCGATCAAATTTTGAAAAATCTGAATTAGATCAGAAAATTTTTAAAACACTTAGTAAGACACGCAGTGTTTTACCATTTCAACAATGGTGGATAAAAATTTATCGAAATAAATTTCAAAAACTTTCAAAAACTCGTGCCAATAACCAATGTCTTTTAACTGGTCGAAATCGGTCCGTTAGTCGTCATTATCAACTTTCTAGAATAAAATTTAGAGAATTAGGTCGAAATGGTGAAATTATTGGTTTGCAAAAATCTTCCTGGTAATCAAAAAGTTTATCCGGGTAATTAACTCAATTGGTAGAGTTTTTCGCTTACAACGAAAGGGTTAAAGGTTCAAGTCCTTTATTACCCAAAACAAATTATAAATTTTTTATGATATACAGTCCTTTAGAACAATTTCAAATTTATCCTCTAATTTCAATTCAATTAGGAAATTTTGATTTTTCATTTACTAACGGTGCATTAATTATTAGCATTGGATTAATTAGTTTTTTAATTGGTTTAGAAATGCTTATGAGTCAGCAAAATCAAATTTATTTTATTCCAAAAACTTGGCAACTTTTAATTGAAACTTTGTATGAAACTGTTTCAGCTATGGTAGTTGATAATGTAGGTGAAAAAGGTCAAAAATATTTTCCTTTTATTTTTACATTATTTACTTTCGTTCTTATTTCAAATTTAATTGGTTTAGTTCCTTATAGTTTTACAATTACAAGTCATTTAATTTTAACATTTGGATTAGCTTTAATTGTTTTCATTGGTGTTAATATTATTTGTATTAAACATCATGGTATTCATATGTTATCATTATTTATGCCATCAGGGACATCTTTAGGTTTAGCTTTTTTATTAGTCCCTATTGAGATTGTTTCATATATTTTTAAACCAGTGAGTTTAGCAGTTCGGCTATTTGCAAATATGATGGCAGGTCATACTTTATTAAAAGTAATTGCAGGATTTAGTTGGGCAATGATGGGAGGTGGTGGCTTTCTATTTTTAGGTCATTTTATCCCTCTTATTGTTTTAGTTTTATTAGTAGGATTAGAATTAGGAGTTGCTATCATTCAAGGTTATGTTTTTACTATTTTAACCTGTATTTATTTAAATGATGGAATTAATCTACATTAAAATTAATTAGATTAGATTCTTTTTTTACAAAGTTCGTTAAAATTCTTAAGTGTTTAAAAAACAAAATAAAATTTTATTAATTTATGTTTTTGTTAAAAACTAATATTCCTTTAACCAATAAGTTAAGGACAGGGTTAAAAAAAATTTATGGGTTCAATGATTTTTTTATTTATAAAATGTGCAAAGAAATAGGATTAAATCCGAGTCTTTCTTTTAAAAACCTAAAAAAATCACAAATAGGACTTTTATTAAAATGGGTAAACGAAAATAATTTGTTGATTAATGATGAATTAAAAAAAAATCAATTAGATAATAAAAATCGATTAATCACAATAAAATCATATCGAGGTTTACGTCATAAAAATGGTTTACCTACAAGAGGTCAAAGAACTCATACAAATAGAAAAACACAACGTCGTTTAGTCATTGAATTTAAAAAGAAAGAAAAACAACAAAAAAAACAACAACAAAAGAAAAACAACAACAATAAAAAGAAATGATGTTTAAAAAATTTAAACCGGTCACACCAAGTTTACGTCATTTAAAACTTTTAAAACAGAATAAAGATTTTTCATTAAATAATCCTTTAAAAAAAGTTACTTTTCATTTAAAAAAAAATTCTGGTGGTCGAAATAATCAAGGAAAAATCACCTCGTATCACAAAGGTGGAGGATCAAAAAAACTTTATAGATTAATTGATTTCCATAGAGTTGACTCGCAAGGATTAGTAGAAAAAATAGAATACGATCCTAATAGAACAGGATTTATTGGAAGAGTTTTTGATTTTAAAAAGAATACTCATTTTTATATTTTAGCTCCAAAAGATTTGAAAATTGGGGATTATATTCAATCTGGTCAATTAGCATCTTTAAAAAACGGACATACTTTATCTTTAGATCGAATACCAATTGGTTTTTTAATTTATAATATTTCTAAAAATCCAAAAAATAAAGGTCAATTTGCTAGATCAGCTGGAACTTTTGGTCAATTAATTCAAAAAAATAAAGGGTATGGTCGAGTTCAGTTACCTTCTGGTGAACATCGTCTTATTAAATTAGAAAGTTTAGCAACTATTGGGATTGTTTCAAATGTTGATAATAGATTTATAAACAATGGGAAAGCTGGCCGATCAAGATGGAAAAATAAAAGACCTATTGTTCGAGGAGTCGCCATGAACCCAATTGATCATCCTCATGGAGGAGGAGAAGGAAAAACATCAGGCGGTAGACCTTCTGTAACACCTTGGGGAAAACCTACAAAAGGACAAAGTACATCAAAATATAAAAAAAAAAACTCTTATGTTTTAATTCCAGCAAAATATAAAAGAAATTAAATTTTTAAAAATGGTTGTTCCATATATTAGTGAAACATTACTTTTTTCTAAAGATAAATTACAAACATCAAAAAAGGTGAAAGTTTTTTCTCGATCTTCAAAAATTCTACTTCATTTTTTAGACAAAACTTTTTTAGTTTATAACGGTCATAAATTTGTACATCTTTTAATTAAACCCGAAATGATTGGTCACAAGTTTGGTGAATTTGTTTACACCAAAAAACGAGTTGTTTTCAAATCGAAAAAAAAAAAATAAATGGGTCAAAAAGCACATCCTGTAGGAACACGATTAGGAATTTTGTCAAATTGGGAGTCAGAATGGTTTACGACAAACAAAACAACAAATTCTCATTTAACTGTTCAAACACATGAACTTAAAAACTTGTTAGGAGCTTTTTTATTTATTAAAGGTTTTCTTGTTCATTCTTTAAAATTAAAATATTTTAATAATACTCTTTTTTTAAAAATTTCTTTAATTCCAACTTATTTGAAATGGCTAAGTTTGAAAAAAATTAATTTAAAAAACTTTTATTCATTAAAATTAAAAAAATTGCAATTAAAAAAAAATTTAATTTATAACAAAAAATATAAAAATTTTAAGTTAATTAAAGATTCTTATTTTTTTAATAAATTTTTTTTTTTATTGTTAAAAAATTTTATTAAATCTAAGTTACTTCTGCTAAAAAAAATTTATCATAAAGAAGTATCTTTTCTACTTATTAAAAAATTAACTGAATCTTTTTTAAATCTTCAAAATTTCTCCACATGTGTTTTAAAAGTTACTGATTTAAGTAAATGTACAAAAATGTCAACTCCTAAAAGAGGTCGATTTTTTGATCCTACTTTTGAATGGATTTATTTGTTTTCATTAATTAAGAAACAAAAACCTAGTGCATTATTAATAGGAAATTATGTTAAGTATCTTTTAGAAAAAAAAGGGATGAAAAAAAGACAACGGTTTGTTTTAAATAGTTTACGTAGATTTTTAATTCAAAATCAAAAAATTCTAACTAATTTAAAAGGATTAAAAATTCAGGTAAATGGGCGAATTAACGGAAGAAATAGATCTACAACTTATGTTATTCAATTAGGATGTGTCCCCTTACAAACCTTTTCTAAAAAAATAGATTATACTTTTTTACCATGTTTTACTTTAGACGGTGTTTTTGGAATTAAAGTATGGGTGGTTCCTCTAAACAATTAATAACTAAACGATGTTTTTGATACCAAAAAAAACAAAATATAAAAAATATCAAAAAGGATCATTTCAATCCAAGCGAACTTCTTTTATATCATTAACGTATGGTTTATTTGGATTGAAATGCTTAGAATCTTTTAATATTACAAGTTCTCAAATTGAAGCAGTTAGACAAAATATAAATAGAAAAATAAAAAGACGTGGGAAAATCTGGATTAATGTATTTCCAGATTTTCCTATAACTTCGAAACCTTCTGAAGTTCGAATGGGAAAAGGTAAAGGATCTGTTGATTATTGGGTAAGTAAAGTAAGTGCTGGTAAAATTATTTTTGAGGTAGCTAGCCCAAATGACAAATTAGCTTATAATGCGTTAAAATCAGCTGCTAATAAGTTACCTGTTAAAACTTTTATTATAAAACGATAATTAAAAATTGTTAATAAAAAAAAATCTAACCCCATGATAAATCAAAAGAAAACTAATTTTTTTAGTAAAAAAAATAATTTTTTACAAGAAAAAACTATTAAAGACTTAGACAAAAATATCATTAAAAGTCTTTATAAATTACAATTAAAGCAAAATTCGATTTATAAATTTTTAATCAATAAAGTTAGTTCTCCAATTAGATTAAATAAATCTCAATTGTTTAAAGGAAATGAAAAAAAATTAAATTTTTATAAACTTTGGTCTCTTAAAAAATTCATAAATACTTTATATTTACTTCAAGAAGGATTTAAGACAAATAAGCTTTTTAACAATGTTATTTCAAGATCCAGACCTGTTGGTGGATATGGATTACCTTGTCATCATCGAAATCGTTCATTACCATTACCTAAACCACCAGCAAAACGAAAAAATAAACTTTATTGGTTTAACAAACTTAGATTTTCAAAATCTTCAAGATTTGAGTTTTTTATTCCTCGAAGTCAATTAAAAAATAAATTTTCATTAAAAAGAAATTTAAAAAATCAAATTCGATTTAAAAGAAATTTAAATCAAAAAAAATTAATTAATTATTCTTACATTAAAAAATTTACAGAATGTTCACCTATTAATTTGTTAAAAATAAAAATTTTTAGATTTAAATTTAGACATATAAAAAGATTTATAAATATTGTAGGAGGTCAAAATAAATTTGCACTTAAGAAAAAAAGAAAGTTTACAAAAAAATGCACCAAAAATTTATTAAAAATGAATTTAAGAAACGGCAAATAAAAGAAACTTTTGAACAAAATTCTTTTATTTTTTTGGTTCAATTAAAAACAATTTATTTAAAAAAAGAACTATTAAACAAATCAAAAACTTTTAACATTGAGTTTTATAAACCATCTTCTTCATTTCTTAAAAAATTTATACAAAGTAAGTTCAAAAAAAAATTTTATAAGTTTTGTGTAACAAATGTTGTTAGTGTTTTTTCAGGTTTTTCTTATTTATCAATCAATAAATTTTTAAATTTTTTAACTTATTTACAAAAAGATACCACTAGTAATTTTTTAATAAGTTTTTTTTTTTTTAAACCAATTTCTTTTAAAACCTTTCTTATTTTTTGCAAGTTAATTCCTTTCAAAAAAAATCTAACTTCAAAAAAAATTAATAATTTGTTATTAGTTAAAACATTTTGTCGATTAAGTACTTGCTCAACTTTTTTTAAGTTAAATAGAACAAGTTAAAAAAAATGGGCGAATAATGGGACTCGAACCCACGACTTCCAAAGCCACAATTTGGCACTCTAAACCAACTGAGTTACATTCGCCAATTAATAAATTAACGGAAGAGGGATTCGAACCCTCGACATTTGGATTATGATTCCAACGTTCTAACCACTAAACTATTCCGTTTAATGAACTATATCTTTTTTCTAAAGACTTAACAAAAGTTTATTTTGGAGTATAGCCAAATGGTAAGGCACCCGTTTTTGGTATGGGCATTTATAGGTTCGAATCCTTTTACTCCAAAAGATTTAAATTGTTTAAACAACTTTATACTTTAAAAAATGTCAGAACTTTTATTTTTTTATTTATTTTCTGGATTAGTTTTAATTTCAGCAACAATGGTTATTACTGTATCAAATCCAGTTCATTCTGTTTTATTTTTAATTCTTGGTTTTGTTGGTTCTGCAGCAATTTTACTTTTACTAAAAGTAGAATTTTTATCTTTAATGTTTGTTATCATTTACGTAGGAGCAATTGCTGTTCTTTTTTTATTCGTTGTTATGATGTTAGATATTAAATTAAAAAAATCTGGAGCTTCATTAGGGTATACCGCATTAGGTGCAATTTCTGGACTTTTTTTATTTTTTCAATTTTTCTATTTTATTGAAAAAATAAGTCCTTTCTCTTCATCTTTTTTGTTAGAAGAACTTTTTTCACCGTATTATTTTGATTGGATTGATACTATTGACAAATTAACTAATATGGAATGTTTAGGTCAATTTTTATATACCTATTATTTTTTTCATTTTTTAATTGGTGGTATTTTATTATTAGTTGGAATGATTGGTGGTATTGTTTTGACTTTACATGTAAATTATAAATCTAAAAACCAATTAATTTGCAAACAATTATCAAGACAATTAAAAAATGCAATTTTTTTAACAACAGTTTAAATAAAATAATATATAAGCATATATGATTTTTTTTTTTTTAATTAATCTTTTAAAAATTTTAGCAATTGTTGTTCCTTTATTAATTTCTGTTGCTTATTTTACATTAGCTGAAAGAAAAATTATGGGAGCCATTCAACGTCGAAAAGGGCCTAATGTAATTGGTTGGGCAGGTCTTTTACAACCTTTAACAGATGGATTAAAATTATTTGCTAAAGAAACTGTTTTACCAAGTAATGCAGATTTTGTTATATTTATTTTTGCTCCATTATTAACTTTTATTTTAAGTTTACTTGGATGGGCTGTTATTCCTTTTGGGGAAGGTCTTTTTGTTTCTGATATTCAAGTAGGTATTCTTTATTTATTTGGTATTTCGTCATTAGGAGTTTATGGTATTTTAACTTCAGGTTGGTCAAGTAATTCAAAATACCCTTTTTTAGGAGGGTTACGATCCGCTGCACAAATGGTTTCTTACGAAGTCTCTATCGGGTTTATTATTATTTGTGTTGTTTTATGTGCAGGATCTTTTAATTTAACTGAAATTGTTCTTGCTCAACAGTCTGTTTGGTTTTGTGTACCTCTATTCCCTATGTTTATCATGTTTTTTATTTCTGCTTTAGCAGAAACAAATCGACACCCTTTTGATCTTCCTGAAGCAGAAGCAGAACTTGTTTCCGGATATAATGTCGAATATTCTGCAATGGGGTTTGCTTTATTTTTTTTAGGAGAATATGCCAATATGTTATTAATGAGTAGTCTAATTACTATTTTATTTTTAGGAGGATGGTTATCTCTTATTGATTTACCTCCTTTTAATTGGGCACCATCTTCAATTTGGTTTGGATTAAAAGTTTGTTTTTTCGTTATTTTATTTATTTGGTTTAGAGCAATCTTACCACGATATCGATATGATCAATTAATGACTCTAGGGTGGAAAGTTTTTTTACCATTGTCTCTAGGGTATTTAATTGTAACAGCAAGTGTTTTAATAAGTTTTAATTGGTTACCTAATTAAAAAATAAATAAATAACTTTATAAATAAAGTTATTTATTTATTTTAAAAGTTTAATGTTAAAAGTATAAATGAATTTACAATTGAAAATAATTTTTTTTTAAAATAAAATAAAAAAAAGTGAATTCATAAATTATAAGGATAGGTAAACCGATTAAAAACTGAGTTAAAACATCAGGTGGAGTTAATAATCCACCAAGTACAAAACCACCAAGATAAATAAATTTACGTGCGTTTGATGAAAGTAATAATTTTTTAAAAAAATTAAAAATTATTAGACTAAAAATTGATAAACAATTAAAGAAAAAGAAAAATTGTATAAAAAAATCTAAATAATCTTGAAGTCTATTTTCAAAGTAAATTGAAATATAATTACTTTGTAAAGTTGTTTCAAATCCTATAAAAAAAAACCAACTCCAGGGAAAAAGAAAGTAAAAAAACCAACAATTTCCAAAAAATAGGTAAATTAATAATTGATAAAAAAGTTTTGATACTTTAAAATATTCATAAGAATATAAACAAGGGCATAAAAAACACTTTAATTGAAATAAAAAGTAAGGCAAACAAATAAAAACACTTAAAATTAGAGAAGTTTTTATAAATACTAAAAAAACTTCAGAAATATTTGTAAAAATAAAATATCCATTTTGATTGTTGGTAAGATTAATTAAATATAAGAGTTCATATTTATAATAATAAAATATGAACCAACAACTTAAGAGGGTAATAATGCAATAAAACAATCTAAATTTTAATTCGTAAAAATGTTGAGAAAAAATCATATTGATTTTAATCTTTTAATTAAATAATAAAAAAAAATAAATGAACTTAGAAATAACTATTGAATCTTTTTCAATTAAAAATATTAATAATTTGATTAATAAAATTGACAGATTAATAAAGTCTAATTTTTTTTTTTTAAAAACTATAAATAATTGTTGGTCTATAAAAATAATTAGTTTACCAACAAAAAAAACTAAACATACTTTGTTAAAATCTCCTCATGTTAATAAAAAAGCACGGGAACAATTTGAAGTTAGAATTCATAAAAGATTAATTTTACTTTCTTCTAAATTATTAGTAAATAAATCAAGCTTTTTAATAGTATTGTATTATTTATCAAAAATACTAAAAGAAAGTCCTTTTAAAACTTTATGTAAATCTAAAATTACTATATCAAACTTGTAATAATCAATTTAATTTTGCAGGTTTAGGAAGGTAGTTCAATTGGTAGAATGATGGTTTCCAAAACCAATGGTTGAGGGTTCGAGTCCTTTCCTTCCTGAAAAATAAATAAAACCGATACATTAAAGACTTATTATTTATCACTTATAAACCATTTGAGAAATGGAATAATATAGTTAAACCAAAATCTTAATACATATGGTTTAACGATTTTACTTAACTTTTGAAGTTTTTTTTTATAAACATTTTTTTTTTTTTTTATTTTTTAAACGCTAATAAATGTTTTTTACATCTTACAGGATTCGAACCTGTTATTTCCAGCTTAGAAGGCCGTTGCTTTATCCAATTTAGCTAAAGATGCTTTTAAAAAGTTTAAGTTCAATAAAACAAATTTAGTTAGCTAACCTTTTAGTATTTGCCCTTTGTCTAATCGAATTGTTCCTCGAACACGGTAATAGGATACTAAAATTGCTAAACCAGTAGCAGATTCTGCAGCTGCAACGGTTAAAACAAATAAGGCAAAAAATTGACCTACCAGATCATCAAGGTAAACAGAAAAAGTAATAAAATTCATATTAATACCAAGTAAAATTAATTCAATTGACATTAAGATAATTAAAACGTTTTTTCTGTTGACAATCATTCCAAATAATCCTAAGATAAACAAAGTACTATTTAAAACTAATAAATAAATTAAAGTCATTTATATATATATACATTTTATTATTTATAACCATCTATAATTTGCAAAAGGTCTACTTAATTTTGCAAGTTTATGAAGGTCATTTCTTTTTTTTATTAGATCCCCTTTTTTTTGAGAAGCTAAAATAATTTGTTGATTAAAAGAATTCACAAAGGAATCGGATTTATGTTTTCGACATAATTGAATTAACCATTTCATGCCAAGAATAAATTGTTTTTCACGAGTTAATGGGAAAGGGACCTGATAAGATCGTCTTCTAACTCGAACAGATTGAACATTAACAATTGGAGAGATGTTAGTTAAACCTTGAAAAAAAAATTGTATAGGTGGTTTTTTTGTCCTTTTATGAAGATTCTTAAAAATATTTAATAACAATTTCTCAGCTTTTCGTTTTTTTCCATGAATCATTAATAAATTAACAAATTTTTTTAAAAGTGTATTATTTTGATAATTTATTTCTGAATTCATATTTACTTTTTTAAATTTTTTTTGTTCCATACTTTGAACGTGCGTTTTTTCTATTTTTAACTCCCATAAAATCTAATTTTCCTCGAATTAAATGATATTTAACTCCTGGTAAATCTTTTACTCTTCCTCCTCTCATAAGAACCGTTGAATATTCCTGTAGATTATGAGTTTCTCCAGGAATATAACTAACAACTCGACGTCCTGTGGACAATCGTAATTGTGTAACTTTTCTTAAAGCTGAGTTAGGTTTTTTAGGAGTTCTTGTTAAAACTTTGATACATACTCCTTTCTTTTGAGGGCATTTTTCTAATCCAGGAGTTTTATTTACTTTGTTTTTCTTTTCTCGAGAATACTTTAAAAGTTGATTAAAAGTTGGCATAATTAAAAATAATAATAATAATTAAAACTTTTTACCAAAGAGGGGAGTCGAACCCCTATTCCTTTAACGGAACTAGAACCTAAATCTAACGTGTCTGCCAATTTCACCACTTTGGCTAAAAATAAGGTTAATAAAGTAGGCTTAATAGGACTTGAACCTATATTTCTACCGTTATGAGCAGTATGTTTTACCATTAAACTATAAGCCCTTAAAACCTTTAGAAAAAGAGCTTGTTGAAAATAAAATAATTAATATAAAATTACGTTGTAAAATTATTTTTTTAATAAAAGTCAAGTTAGGATTCTTTTATAATCCATTTGACAAATTTAAGAATATAGTTAAAGTAAAATCGCCATAAATATGGCTTAACGGTTTTACTTAACTTTTGGAGCTTTTTTTTCATCTGCATGTAAGTTTTTTAATTTTTTTTTTACAAAGTTTAGAAAAAATTGTAATTTTTTTAAAATTTTTTGAAAATCACCGAAAAGTAAACAACCTAAAAGTAATATAATTAATAATTGGCCAAATCCTAGTCTCATTTTAAATTTTTTATAAAATAATATTTTTTATTATCTCCCCAGGTTGGATTCGAACCAACAACCAAATAGTTAACAGCCATACGCTCTACCATTGAGCTACTGAAGATTAAAAAGAGTTCTTCAACTATTTTATGAAGAACAATTAGTTTACTTTTATAATATTAATTTATTCTGAAAACAAAAATAAAGTTAAAAAGAAAATTATTAATAATCGACTATCAATGAAATTAAAAATCCAATCCCATAAAAAAAATCCACTTACAAAAATACCAAATGAGAATAAAATGATTAAAATATAATGATAGGTTTTACCACTTTGAAATTGTTTTAACAATACCGAAGATTGAACAACCAAATTAGAAAGCCCAAATGGACCAACCATCTCAATAATTCCTCGATCAATTCTTTTATAAGTTGTAATATATCCAAATCCTAAAAGAGGTTGATTAATAAATTCATTATAAACCTTATCAAAAAACCATTTCCTATTTAAAAATTTATATAAATTTCGACCAATTAATGATAATTTTAGAGTAGATAATGATTTTAATTTATATCTATAAAAAAAATAAGAAGATAGTCCTCCAATTATACTAAATATAACTGGAAGTAATTTCATAGAAATAGGAATAAATTCAGAATCAACAAGTGTTAAATTGTCAGGAAAAACAAATAATGCATTTCCCCAAAAATTGGTTCCAAAACCAATAATCATATCTTTGGTTAAATAGCCAATAAAAATACTAGGAATTGCAAGAATTGCCAAAGGAAGTGCCATTCGAATTGGTGCATCATGAACATTTAAAAAAACTGGTCGATACCCATTACATTCACTTAAAAATGTTAAATAAAGTAGTCGGATTGAATAAAAAGCTGTAAGAAAAGCTCCTATAGTTCCTAACCAATAAGCAAAATGACCTGGTATTGAAAATTTACTGTACGCAACTTCTAAAATTACATCTTTTGAATAAAATCCTGTTAAAAAAGGTAATCCCATTAACGATAGTGATCCAATTAGCATCATACTATAAGTAAATGGTAATAATTTTTTTAATCCTCCCATTTTTCTCATGTCTTGTTCATCTGAAACTCCATGAATTACAGAACCAGCTCCTAAAAACAACAACGCTTTAAAAAAAGCATGATTTGCTAAATGAAAAATACCTACTGAATAATTTGAAAGGCCACATGCAAAAACCATATACCCTAATTGACTACAAGTTGAATAAGCAATCACTCGTTTTAAATCATTCTGCAAAAGTCCAACACTTGCACTAAAAAAACAAGTCATTGCCCCAACAACAGTTACAACAATTAAAGCTTGTGGAGCATATTCAAAAATAGGTGAACACCTTCCTAGTAAAAAAACACCAGCAGTCACCATAGTAGCGGCATGAATTAAAGCAGAAACTGGAGTAGGACCTTCCATTGCGTCGGGTAGCCAAGTATGTAACCCTAATTGAGCTGATTTACCCATAGCCCCAATAAAAAGTAACAAACCAATTAATGTTAAACAATGTATTTCAATATTTAAAAAAACAATGGTTTTATCACAAAAAGAAGGAACTAAACTAAAAACAGTTATATAATTAACAGATTGAAAAAGATAGTAAATTGTAAAAATACCTAAGGCTAACCCAAGATCTCCAATTCTATTTACTACCATCGCTTTAATAGCCGCTTTATTTGCTTGAATCCGAGTAAACCAGAAATTAATTAAAAGATAAGAACATAGTCCAACTCCTTCCCAACCAACAAACATTTGAACAAAATTGTCAGCAGTTACTAAAATCACCATAAAAAAAGTAAATAATGATAAATAACACATAAATCTAGGAAGATGAGGATCATGACCCATATACTCTGTTGAATAAAAGTGAACTAAAGTCGAAATAAAAGTAACGACAATTAACATTACACTTGTTAAACTATCAAATAAAAATCCCCAAGAAATAGAAAAAAGTTCGGAATCAATCCAACAAATTAAATCAATATAACAAGGTGATCCTTCTAATCCTATTTCATAAAAACTAATAAAAGATAAAAAACAAGTGAAACCAATACAAAAGGTAGTTAAAATTCCAGCTCCATACGGGCCTAATTTTCTACCAAAAAACCCTGCTACTAATCCACTTGCTAAAGGTAAAAAAACAATGTTTAAATACATAATAATTTTTTGAGAAGTTTTTTTTTTACTCCCATTCTAAACCACCAATTCTCCAAGCATAAACAAATCCAATTCCTAATTCTACCAAAAAGTCAACCATTGACCAAAATCCCATAACTCCTGTTTGATTTAAAGAAACTGCCCATGGAAAAAGATACATTGCTTCTAGATCAAAAAGAATAAATAAAATTGCAACTAAATAGAATCGAACATCAAAGGCTTGTCGAGCATCTTCATATGGATCAAATCCACACTCGTACGGAGATAATTTTTCGGTATCTGGTTTATGAATTGCTAAAAAATAGGATAATCCGAAAATAATACCTGATAAGATTATGCTTAAACCTAAAAAGATTAAAATAGGTGAATAGTTTTGAAGAAATAAAGAATTCATAATAATTTTATTTTTTTTATTCCTTTATGATTTTTATTTAAACATAAAGGAGATAACCATTATTAAAATAACAAAATTTTTAAACAATACTTTTTTTAATTGTTTTAAAAACTTTAAAAATTGTATAGAGACATAAATTAGACTTTCAACCAAAGGTCTCCTCGCACAAAAAAGTTTTACAACCAATCTTTTTTATACTGTTAATGATTTTTTATTATCAGATTGTGTTAAAGTAATATATAACACATAAAAGAAAAAAATTGATGCTAAAGCAGACAATAACGAACCGTATGATGCAATTAAATTGTATCCACTATAGGCATCTGGGTAATCTGGAATTCTTCTTGGCATTCCTGCTAACCCTAAGAAATGCATAGGAAAAAAGGTTAAATTTACACCAATAAACATTAGCCAAAAATGAATTTGACCTAATAATTCTGGATACTTACATCCGGTAATTCGTTCGATCCAATAATAGAAAGCACCAAACATTGCAAAAACTGCTCCCATTGATAAAAGTGGCCTAACTTACCGATCTCGTTACTTATCTATAAGTCGACCCCAAACCGTACGTGCAAGTTTCCCTGCATACGGCTCTCACTCATGTTAAAATTGGATATAAGATTTATTTGACTCGTTTACCATCGTATACACCCTGGTGTATTTTTATATGACATTTTTTGCAAACAGGAACTTGTTTTCGATTCATTCTAGACATCATATTAGATAAGTAGTCTTTACGCTTAGTTTTACTAAGTTTTCGAACGTGATGAATTTCAATATCCTGATTACTACCACACAATACACAAGGGCCTTTAAGGTCTTTACGACCTCTTTGCACTCGACGATCATACTGGTCAATATATGCTTCTAATGAAGAATAGTCTAGTATAGGGACTACACTAAACTTTTTAGGACGACGATAGTCGACCTTCGGATAATTAGTAATAATTTTACCCGATTCATTTCTAATATTAAGATTCTTACCGTATTTGTTAAATACCCTCCGTAAGGTAGTAAGTTTCATCTTAGAGGCAATAGTAAGGGTACAAGAGTATTTTAAAATATAATGTACTCTGGCAGCGACTCTACCATAATTATTAGCTAACTTATAATATTGAAGAATACCTCTTTCCACCATTTTATAATGTTCTATCATATCATACAACGTATGATTTATGAACCTTCCATTTCTGGTAGGTGAACCGTCTTTTTTTGTGTAACCTCGTTCATTCAGCTTCCTTACAATTCGATCTATAGGACCGTCTAAAATAGTATTTGTGGTTCTACGAGAAAGTTGGCCTTTAAGGTTATAAGATATTTTCATTTTAGAAAGCTTAGTTTTGTATACACGATAACCTAAAAATGTTGCGGAATCTAACTGACTATGGGTTATCTTTGTCTTTTCGATATTTAAAGTAAGTTTTAGTTGTTCGAACAAAAATGTTTTGCACTCATCAACTACTTGCTTGCAATAAATTTTCGGACCATTTAAACCCATGATGAAATCGTCCGCATAACGAACATAGTGAAGTCTAATAAAATTTCGATCATGTGCATACAAACTAGGAATAGAGTGATCAGTGACTTTTCCGGAACGTATCATTTTTGTATAGATAGGGTTAGCTTTCCTTCTTTTACCTTTAGTGTATTTAGGTATAAGATCTCTTTCAACCCATTTGTCAAAAGGAGTCATATAAATGTTCGCTAGAACAGGAGATAAAACTCCTCCTTGGCTTGTCCCAATACGCATTTCAACTATTTTTTCTGAGGACTCACCATAACCCACCCTAAGGTACTTGTAAATTAAGTCTATAAAAGCTTGATCATCTATTTTAGTTTTTAATAAATTGACTAATACCTGATGATTCAAACTTGGGAATTGTTGATCAATGTCCCCTTCAATAAACCAATTATCATGGGCAAACTCCATTTTAATTTGGTTTAAAGCCGTATGACAGCCTCTACCGGACACCCAACCATGAGAGTTTTTGCTAAAATCACCTTCAAACACCAGCATTAATAGAAAACGCATAGCTTCTTGGACAATCTTATCTCTCGGAGAAGGTATAGTTAAAGGCCTCTTCCTTCCATCAGACTTAGGAATGTAAGTTCTTCTAGAAGGAGAGAATTGAAATATTCCGTTCCGCATGGTGTTTGCAGTTTCCTCAAACCAAGACAGAGCAATTCCATCTAAAGTTTCTTTACTCAAAGCGAAAGTTAAACTCCCACTATTGGAGCGGATTCTAGCCCAAGCGGCAATTAGAAAATTTGGGTCAGACATAATGTTACTCAAATTAATACATTTTTGGTCACTAATAATATAAGATCTTAATAAATCCAACTGATTTGATTTGTAAACACCCGAAAGCGTCTCTTTGTCAAATCTAACATAACTAGGTCCCTTCCTGCAAGATGGCGCAGTACTATGGACCCTCCGTAACCCCCATTCTTTCGAATTTCGGGTCATCGCGAATTCCGTTCGTTTTCGTCGCAAAACTAACTTAGGGCTCCCCTTTCTAAAACTACTACTTGTAGCCGGCTTGTTGAACTTGCTCGGTGAAAGAAAGACTATGTAATTTCTAACACTCAATCGTTTAATAGGGACTTCGGACCCTGCCAGAAAGTTGTAACTGGGATTCGTAAACCTACCCATATTAGTTAATAGCTTGGCGCTCACTCTTTCAGAGCGCCTTCTGATGCATGCTATGGTCCCTTGCGAGGTTAGCCCTCTCAGGTAAGCATCATGCTTTATCACAAATCGATTAATCAACATAATAATTAATTAATAACTAAGCAAGTATTGTGAGTCTTGAACAGAAGTCAAGACAGGCGAAAACGACGTTAGACGCCGCACCATAATGGAAATGAGCAACTACATAATAAGTATCATGTAATGCAATATCTACACCTGAGTTTGCTAATACCACTCCGGTTACACCACCTACAGTAAAAAGGAAAATAAACCCAACTGCAAATAACATTGGTGTTTTTAAATCAATAGATCCTCCCCACATTGTTGCAATCCAACTAAAAATTTTAATTCCAGTTGGAACAGCAATAATCATAGTTGCAGCAGTAAAATATGCTCGAGTGTCAATATCTAATCCAACAGTATACATATGATGAGCCCAAACAATAAATCCTAGAACTCCAATGGACATCATTGCATAAACCATTCCTAAATATCCAAAAACTGGTTTTTTTGAAAAAGTCGATACAATATGGCTAACAATACCAAAACCGGGTAAAATTAGTGAGGTCACTCAATATAAACATAGTTTTGAAAACAAAAAAACGTTAGCTTACAAAAAGCCCTCCCGAACCGTACGTGACACTTTCATGTCATACGGCTCTCCAGTTAAAAACTAATTAATAAAAATAAAAAGGTGTTAATTCATTTTAATGACTTTACATTACTTAAGAATAATTCGCGTTCGTGAGTAGAAAGAGTATTATTATGTAAAGCTAAGTGATGAGCAGAGCATAGCGGAACCTGTTTGCGATTAATGGCAGCCATCTGAGTCGTAAAAAAATCCAACTCTTTCCGCCTAACTGTATATCCTATATCATTGACCTTGCGAACATGATGCATTTCTATCTGATTAGTTGAACCACATATAATACACGACTTGAATAAATTACTCTTGGTAAGTTTCTTGTTCCAATTACTTAAAATAACATCATCAGGGATAGGAACGTTGCAGCTAAATTTTTTAATAGCTTTAAAAGTACTTGGAATAAACAGTTCAACAACACCGTCAGGAGACCTAAGTTTAGGCCCAAACTTTTTAAAAATTTTAGAACCATGACGTAACTTGTATTTCAAAGCCAGTGTTCGTACACAAGAAAGTTTGAGACCATGAACAAAACTACCTAAGGATTTTCTATTATTCGCAAAAGAATAATAATTAAGAACACCACGAATTATAGAATTGTAATACCGTAAGATGTCTTGATGGTCCAGGTTGATGCATCGGCCGACCTTAGTAGGAATAAATTGACCTTGGCGAACCTTAAAAAAACCATTCAAAACAGCTTTCTCAAAAATTGATTTTATGGGAGCTTTCAAAACGACCCTCGGAGTCATTCTTACTTTTTTAGAGAGACCACGTTTTTTTTTAATAGTCATTATTCTTTTATCTTTTTCCCAGGTCCCTTTAATGAGGGTGCCTAAAAACAAAATAAATTCTTTACTAAAATGGGTAATAGTGGTCTTCTTAGAGCTCAAAGACAGTTTCAATTCATTTTTTAAAAACCCATCAATTTTATTACGGATCATAGTAGTGTCTTCAAGAGAACCCACGACGCCAACAACAAAATCGTCTACATAACGAATGTAATGGAGCCGTTTGAAATTGGGATCAAAAGGATCTTTGCTATCCAACTTCCAAAAATTCTTACGAAGTTCTTGTACTTTAGTTAAATCCCCTTTAGATTTTTCCATGAGATGTAAAGTCCTGCGATAAGCCGAGGACTTTCTAGGGTTTTTACCCTTATTAAAAGACTCAGCGAGATCAGACATAAATAAATCCAATTGATGTAAATAAATGTTGTTAAGAATAGGACTAGTAACATTCCCTTGAAACAAGCCTTTGTTAGAGGAAACAAGTTTCTTATTTTCCACGTAACCAGCCTTTATAGACTTTTTTATTAACGCTAGAAACTTCGAACACCGAATACGTTTTTTTAAAAGAGTTAATAAGATTTTATGGTCAATATTTGGAAAATTACTTTCGATATCTGCTTCTATACACCATTTGACACCTTGAAACTTAAATTTGATGTCTTTCAATGCAGTATGAGTACCTCTACGCGGGCGAGAACCGTGTGACACATCCAAGAAAAAAGGTTCATAAATAGCATTTAAAACTAAGTAAATGGCTTGTTGGATCACTTTATCCCGAGGACTGCTAATTGTCAAAGGCCTTACGTCATTTTTCCCTGGTTTAGGGATATAAACACGGCGAGCTGGTTTAAACTCGTATTTACCAGCTATTAATAATTTACTAACTGTCAAAATCCAATTTAAATCGATTTTATCTAAAGTAGTGGAATCAATACCAGGAGTCATATTACCTGGGTTGCTTTTGATAATCTCATAAGCTAGAATAAGAACCTTAGAATCAGCGACTATATGAATCAACTTGTTATTTACAAAATCCAAATTATTTTTATTAATTTCCATTAGTTCTTGTAATCCAACGCACGATTGGTCGTTAATGTTGGTACCCGAACTAAAACGTCTAAAACCTGACTCCCTTACAGAGTCTCCGCCTCCATAGGGCTTTCGCCCCTTAGGATGTCCCGTAGTTTTTAAAATTCCGCCAAAGATGTACTTAGGTCGTTGCTTCACATAAATCTGCTGATAGCAGTGCCCTGAGTTGGTTATCAAAGATTCTCTATACATCCTGGAAGAGAACCACAACTCAAACAATCCATTACAGGTTATCGAATTGATATCTAGTGGGAGATAGGCGTGAAGTGTCAACTTTGTAAACCTAACCTTATACATCGTAACTCGCCAACTATTTTTGAGGAAAACCTGACCTCGCAAGTGACTTTCATTCCCGCTTCTGGTACATCCATTTCTAAACATACCAGGGAAAAGTGTTTTAATACTAAATTGATAACTAAGCATAATCTAAAAGATTAACGAAAAATTAAACGCAACGGCGCACAGATATATACTTCCGGGTGTCCAAAAAACCAAAATAAATGTTGGTAAAGAACCGGATCTCCTCCTCCTGCTGGGTCATAAAAAGTTGTATTAAAATTTCTACCAGTTAATAACGTAGTAATGGCTCCTGCTAAAACTGGTAAAGATAATAATAATAAAATTGCAGTAATAAATACAGCCCAAACAAAAAGTGGTAATCGATGCATTGTCATACCGGGTGCTCTCATGTTTAAAATGGTTGTAATAAAATTAATTGCTCCTAAAATAGAAGCAGCTCCTGATACATGTAAACTGAAAATTGCTAAGTCTACAGAAGGTCCGGAGTGTGCTTGAACACTACTTAGTGGTGGGTAAACTGTCCATCCAGTACCAGCCCCAGCTTCTACTAAAGTTGACCCTAAAAGTAATAATAATGAAGGTGGTAATAACCAAAATGAAATATTATTCATCCGTGGAAATGCCATATCTGGTGCACCAATCATTAAAGGAACAAACCAGTTTCCAAAACCTCCGATTAAAACTGGCATTACCATAAAAAAAATCATAACAAAAGCATGACCAGTCACTAAAACATTGTAAAGTTGATGATTTCCTGCTAAAATTTGACTTCCTGGGTAGGCTAACTCTAGCCGAATTAAAATTGACATAGTTGTCCCCATAACCCCAGCAATACCTCCAAAAATTAAATAAAGGGTTCCAATATCTTTATGATTAGTTGAAAATAACCATCTTGAAGCCCAATAATAAAGATTTGTAAAAGAATTTTGTTGTAAAATTGCCATGAAACATTGTCGGTCAATCTAAGATAAAGTCCATAACAAACTTTGAAAGTCGATTCTTTTTACGAATTTTAATTAAACTAATTGAATCCCTTCAAGTTTGGCATTAATCCACTGAATATATTCAGTCATACTTACACTCTGAACAACAATCGGCATAAATCCATGATTAACACCACAAATTTCACTACATTGACCATAAAAAACTCCTTCTCGTTTCATAAAAATTGATACTTGATTTAGTCTTCCTGGACAAGCATCAACTTTTACACCTAATGAAGGAACCGCCCAACTATGTAAAACATCACCAGCAGTAACTAAAATTCGAATATGAGTATTAACTGGTAACAAAACTCGATTATCCACTTCTAATAGTCGAAAACTTCCTAAAGTTAAATCTTCATCCGGAATCATATAAGAATCAAAATTTAAACTTTCTACTCCTTCATCATAACTATTAAAATCTGAATATTCATAACTCCAATACCATTGATGTCCAACAACTTTTAAAGTAATGCTAGGATGAATTACTTCGTCTAATGAATAAAGTAAAGCAAAAGAAGGAACCGCAATAATCATTAAAATAACGGCAGGTAAAACAGTCCAAACAACTTCTAATGGAGTTGAATGAGTAAATTTGTCGGGAATTGGATGTTTTGTTTTTTCATAAAAGAATAAACATCTAAAAAGTAACCACGAAGTAAAAACAACAATTAAAACAATAAAAAACATAATATTGTTATGAAAACTTGTGATTCCTTCCATATATGGAGTTGAAGGATCTTGAAACCCTAATTGCCAATTACTTGATGCATCGGAATAACTTAAAAAAGTCCCGAAGAAACCAAGAACTAAAAAAAGAGTAATTGCTAAAATCATAATCATTTTTTATTTTTTAAATTTTTTTTAGAAAAGGTAATTTTTGTCACCAATTCTACCAACTTTTAAAAAGAATTAATCTTTGAAAAGAAGATGAGGTTTTGCTAAATAAGAGTCTATTAATCCAGATACCGGAACACCAATTGCGAATAAACAGAAGTAAACGAAAGTAACTACTTGACCCACACCGATGTAAGGAGGAGCTACTGGCTTCTGACCTAACCACATTAATGCTAAAAAATTTAATAAGATAACCCAGAAAACTCCTCTATAAGCTAGTCGGAAAGTCCCACTTCGAATCTTTGCTAAATGAATAAAAGGTAAGAAAAATAAAATAATCAAAGAAGCTCCCATCATAACAACTCCTCCTACCTTATGTGGAATTGCTCTTAAAATGGCATAAAAAGGTAAGAAATACCATTCTGGTACAATATGAGCAGGTGTTTTTAATGAATCAGCAGGAATATAATTATCCGGGTGTCCCATCACATTTGGATGAAAGAAAACAAAAAATGAAAATACCCAAATTAAAATAAAAAAACTTAATAAATCTTTTACATAAAAGTAAGGATAAAATGGTATTTTATTTCCTTTTGATTCAACTCCTATAGGATTATTAGATCCATGTTGATGCAATAAAGATAAGTGAACAATAGTCATTCCCGCAATTAAAAACGGAATAAGATAATGAAAACTAAAAAATCGATTTAAAGTAGCATTATCTACAGAAAATCCTCCCCATAACCATTCAACAATTGATTTACCAATAAAAGGTATAGCAGAAAATAAATTTGTAATTACTGTTACTCCCCAAAAACTCATTTGTCCCCATGGCAGTACATACCCCATAAAAGCAGTGGCCATCATTAAAATAAAAATTACCACCCCTGAGGCCCAAAGTAATTCTCTTGGTTTGATATAAGACCCATAATAAAGGCCTCTAAAAATATGACAATAAACAACAATAAAAAAAATTGAAGCTCCATTGGCATGTAAATATCGGATTAACCACCCATTATTAACATCTCTCATAATGTGTTCTACACTAGAAAAAGCATAATCAATATGGGGGGTATAGTGCATTGCTAAAAAAATCCCAGTAATAATTTGAAGAACTAAACAAAGTCCAGCAGCTGATCCAAAACTCCACATGTAGTTTAAGTTCAAAGGAGTTGGATATTCAATAATATGACTGGAAATAAAAGCGATCAATGGGTGTTTATTCCATCGTATCATAATTAATTTTCTAAACCAAGTATTTTTTGAAGGAAGTAGGATTCGAACCTACGTAGGAAACTTTCCAACAGATTTACAATCTGCCACTTTTAACCACTCAGTCACTCCTTCTTTTTTTTCAATTATTTTTATTTATGTGAAGAGGTTTTTGCTTTTGTTCGTTTCTCTTTTTTAGGACGACATCCATTATGAATAGTTGGTGTTTGATCAAAGATATTTTTGATGGTAAGTCCAGATTTTTGTAAAGTTAATACACATTTTCTTCTCCCTTTATTTTTTCCTTTCATAATAAAAGTAATGAAATAAAATCCTAGTGCTTTTGCTTTTTGACTAATTCTTTCGGCAGCCGCTTGAGTACCAAATCGAGTTTTGCTTTTACTATTTTTATACCCTACCATACCGTTTGAAAGAGTAGTTTTTACTTTTCCTTTTAGATCAGTTAATGTAAAAATAGTATTTTGATTTGTAAATTGACCATATAAAATACCATCTAATTTTATTAAAGGTTTTTTTTTGTTAGTTTCTGGTAGTTTTAATAAATTATTACTTTTGCTGTTAGATTGTTTTTGAGTTAATGTATCTAATAATTTCAATGAATAAGAAACCATTTTTATTTTATTTTATTCGTAAAATTTATTTATTTGTTTGTTTAACTTAGAGAAGGTGGGATTCGAACCCACGATACTACTTAAAGTATGCCAGTTTTCAAAACTGGTACCATAGACCACTCAGACACTTCTCTAAATTATATAAATTATTTGAAATTGAATATCCTTTACGGGATTTGAACCCGTGTTGCCGCCGTGAAAGGGCGGTGTCCTAACCTGCTAGACGAAAAGGACTGATGAAAATTTAATTAAAAAGTATTAATTTATTTTACATTATTAAATAAATTATAACTAATTTTAAAACAGTGTATTATAACGACTATTGTATTACTTATCACTTATAAACCATTTGAGAAATGGAATAATATAGTTAAACCAAAATCTTAATACATATGGTTTAACGATTTTACTTAACTTTTGAAGTTTTTTTTTTATCTGCATCTAAGTTTTTTAATTTTTTGAAAATCACCGAGCAGTAAACAAACTCTTTATTTTTCACATACATTCTCTCCAGGTCGGATTCGAACCAACAAACAAATAAGCCATACGCGCTCTACCATTGAGCTACTGAAGATTAAAAAAAGTTCTTCAATTATTTTATGAAGAACAATTAGTTTACTTTTTTAGTGTTAATTTATTCTAAAAAAAAAGAAAAAAAGTTAATTTAAAAGAATCGTTAATAATTGATTTATACTCATATGCATAGAATCTAAAAAAATTTCAGGATAAAGCCCCATTACTAAAGTACCAATAATTAAAGGAAAGACACTAAAAAATTCGTTTTTTTTAATATCTGAAAATTTTGTCATACCTAAATATTGGGTTTTTAAATTACCGTAAGCCAATCTATTATAAAGCCATAATGAATAACCGCCTCCTAAAACCATTCCTGTTCCTCCTAACAAAGTAACTGTTGTGTTAGTTTGATAAATACCTGCCAAAATTAGAAATTCACCTACAAAGCTACTTGTTCCAGGAAGTCCTATATTTGCCATTGTAAAAAATAATAAAATTATCATACTTAAAGGCATAACATGAACTAATCCACTGTAATACTTTACTAATCGAGTATGATATCGATCATAAAGAATTCCAATACATAAAAAAAGAGCGCTGGAAACAAAACCATGACTTAAACTTTGAAGTAAACTTCCTTCTAAACCTGGTAGATTAAAACTAAAAAGACCCATCATTACTAAATTCATATGAGCAACTGAACTATAAGCGATAATTCTTTTTAAATCCGATTGTCGAATTGCAGTGAAAGAAGTATAGATAACTCCTAAAGTTGCCATTGTATAAACTAAAGGTGTAAAATAAAAACTTGCTTCAGGAAAAAGAGGTAAAGAGAATCTTAAAAATCCGTAAGTTCCCAATTTTAATAAAAGACCCGCTAAAATAACTGATCCTGGTGTTGGGGCTTCAACGTGAGCTTCAGGTAACCAAATATGAAAAGGAACCATTGGTACTTTGGTACCAAAAGAAGCAAAAAAAGCTAACCATAAAACTTTTTGTTCGAAACTTGAGAAAGATGTGGTTAATAAAATTTCATAGTTTGTTGTCCCTGTTTTAACAAAAATATAAAGAATTGCTAACAACATAAATAATGATCCAAACAAAGTATATAGGAAAAATAAATAAGCAGCTCGAATTTTACGTTCTCTTGAACCCCAAATCCCAATTAAAACAAACATTGGGATTAAAACTCCTTCAAAAAAAATATAAAATAAAAGAAGATCTAACACACAAAAAACACAAATTAAAAATGCTTCCATTAATAGAAAACAAAGTAGATACTCTTTTATCCTTTTTTGAATACTATACCAACTCCCTAAAATACATAATGGAAACAACAAGGTTGTTAACAAAATTAAAAACAAAGAAATTCCATCTACACCAAAAGTACAATTAATATTAAAACTCGAAAACCAAGGAAAATTTACAACAAATTGAAATTTTGCTGTGGATTGATCGAACCAAACCCATAAAAGTAAAGAACAAACAAAAACAAAAAATGAAAGAGTTAAACCAAAAATTTTCATCCCTTGTTGATATTTTGACGGCCATAGGGCTACAATAAAACTTCCTAGAAATAAAGACCCTATTAAAAAACTTAAAATATTTTGTGTACAAAGCATAATTTTTTTTTATTTATTTACTAGTTCTTCCAAGGAGTGGGGAAATTAAATGAACGAAATTCTTGAGACAATTGTTTAATTGGTTCACAAACAACTCGCTTTTGACTTTCGTCATATCGAACTTCTACGTAACCAGAAAGAGGAAAATTTTTTCTTAAAGGATGGCCTTCAAAACCATAATCAGTTAAAATTCGTCGTAAATCCGGATGATTCAGAAAAAAAACACCAAACAAATCCCATACTTCTCTTTCCCACCAATTACTACACGGAAAAACAGATATAATTGAAGGAAGTGGAGTTACTTCATCTACATAAGTTTTTACTCGAAGTCTATTATTGTATACTAAAGTTAAAAGATCATAAACAATCTCAAATCTTTGTTGATATTGAGGATAATCAACTCCTGAAATTGAAGTCAATATTTTATATTGACTTTGTGTATGAAATTTTAAAAAATATATACTTTCTAAAAGATATTTAGAAGGTACACTAATAATTACTTCGTTTTTAAACAACTTTGTATTATCAATTGGAATCAATGACTGTAATGAAAAAGCGAAATTGAAAATAATTTGATTCATATTACTATTTAAAAAGTTTCTTTGATTAAATTTGTTGGAAAATTTTTGTTTAATGTTTAGATGTAATTAATATTACAATAAATTTTAACAAACTTTATTTATTTTTTAAAATTAAAGCATCACAAAAAAAATCCTTTATTTAAAATTATTAGAGACTATTGGAATTGCACCAATATTATCGTCTTTTTAGAATATCCCTTAGTAATTAGTATCAACTAAGAAAAACCTTACGAGCCCCACCAATAAATTGTAATAAATAAAAATAACCAAACAACATCAACAAAATGCCAATACCAAGCAGCAGCTTCAAATCCGAAATGATGTTGTCTAGTAAAATGATAAAGATAAAGTCGAAAGGTACAAACTGTTAAAAAACATGTTCCAATAAAAACATGAAATCCATGAAATCCAGTTGTTAAATAAAAAGTTGATCCGTAAACACTATCAGCAATCGAAAAAGGTGCAGATAAGTATTCAAATCCTTGTAATCCAGTAAAAATAACTGCCAACACAATAGTTGAAATTAATCCAACTAAAGCTGACTGTCGATCCCCTACAACAATTGCATGATGAGCCCAAGTAACTGTTGCTCCAGAACTTAACAAAATTACTGTATTTAAAAGAGGGACTTCCCAAGGATTTAAAAGTTCAATACCTTCTGGCGGCCAAACTCCACCAATTTCAGGAGTTGGAGATAAACTTGAATGAAAAAAGGCCCAGAAAAATGCAAAAAAAAACATTACTTCGGAAACAATAAATAAAATCATTCCCATTCGTAATCCTTGCTGAACAACATTTGTATGCTGACCTTCAAAAGTTCCTTCTCTAACAATATCACGCCACCAAACGTACATTACATATAGAATTGTTAAAATACCAGAACTTAATAAAATTCCCCCGCCTTCATACATATGCATGTACATAACACCTCCAAAAGTTGCTGAGAAAGCTCCAATTGAGGCCATAAAAGGCCAAGGACTTGGGTCAACCAGATGAAATGGGTGTTTTTGTTGGGATTTTTTGTTTATTAAAATAGAAGTCATAATCAATTTAAAATTATTTTGAAATTGGGAGTTATCCCCTTATTAAAAACTTTTTTGTATAAAAAAGAAGTTTTTAAAATTCCTTTATGAATTCGTTTAAAATTAAAGTTAATGACCATAATCAACTCATTTTAATGAATGTTGTTTTTTGTAAACTTTGTAATTTTATGTGTAGAAGTACTAAACACTAACAATTATATTGTTAGTGTTTTTTTATTAAAAAAAAATAAAAAATTAGTACCTTTTAGCTAAATTTCTTACAAAACTTATACTTAAGGCCTATTGATGTAATAATCTTTTACATTTTTTATAGAAAATTTGTTTTGAGTGCAGTTTCTCACTTATATGGTTTCAGTGATTCTCATACATAAACTTAGCTACCCGGCGGTGCTCCAAGAAAGAACAACCGGTACACCAGAGGTTTACTTTTCCCGGTCCTCTCGTACTAAGGTTTAACCCTCTCAATTTTCTTACATCCACAGTAGATAGGGACCAAACTGTCTCACGACGTTCTAAACCCAGCTCGCGTACCACTTTAATCGGCGAACAGCCGAACCCTTGGAACCTTCTTCAGCTCCAGGATGTGATGAGCCGACATCGAGGTGCCAAACGACTCCGTCGATAAGAGCTCTAGGGAGTCATCAGCCTGTTATCCCCGGCGTACCTTTTATTCGTTGAGCAATGATTTTTCCACAAAAAATCACCGGATCACTATGACCAACTTTCGTTTCTGTTCGATCTGTCGATCTTTCAGTTAAGCAGGTTTTTACCATTGCATTTTAAAATTGATAATTTCCCAATTCAAACCTACCTTTGTACACCTCCGTTACTCTTTAGGAGGTGACCGCCCCAGTCAAACTACCCATTAACAACTGTCCAATTTGTTAGAAGTTCTAATAAAAAAGAGTGGTATTTCACGGATGTTTCCTTGATTTACTGGCGTAAAGAGATCGTCAACTCCCACTTATTCTACACAATTTTATTAGTTCTTCAATAGTTAATTATAGTAAAGGTGCACGGGGTCTTTCCGTCTAGCTGTAGAAAACCCGCATCTTCACGGGTATTTCAATTTCACTGAGTTGATGTTGGAGACAGCGGGGAAGTCGTTACACCATTCATGCAGGTCGGAACTTACCCGACAAGGAATTTCGCTACCTTTGGACCGTCAGAGTTACAGCCGCCGTTTACTGAGGCTTAAATAAAATGCCAAAACATTCTAAAATTAACCTTACAGCACCGGGCAGGTGTCAGTCCCTATACATCTTTTTACAAATTAGCAGAGACCTGTGTTTTTATTAAACAGTCGCTACCCCCAATTTTGTGACAACTTTAAAAGGTTGCCCTAATAAAGTTATTCCTTCTCCCGAAGTTACGGAATCATTTTGCCGAGTTCCTTCAACATCATTATCTCATAGGGTTTAGTTTACTCAACTTATCCACCTGAGTTGGTTTAAGGTACGGTTTAAGTTTATTAAAAAAAACTTTTTCCTGAAATTTATTAATTACTTTTTATTACTCTATAAATTAAAAATAATTTTACAAATTTGTCGTTTTTTTTTAAGAAAAAATTTTTAACCCATTAAAAAAAATTATCATTTTTAATCTTAGGGGCCGTCTAACTAAACCATCTTGAATGATGAATTGACGTGGATAATCCTACCGTCAAAACCCTTGGATTTTCACCCACAATGATTAAAACATTGTTTTTTGTTACTCATGTCAGCATTTTCACTTCTGATTTCTCCAAAAATTTTAACAAATTTTCTTCATAAAATAGATTTACAGAACGTTCTGCTACCACTTAAAAAAGTTTGCCGCTTCGGTAAATTTTTTTATTCCATTAAATTTTCGATGCATTTTTACTCGACTAGTGATCTGTTACGATTTCATTTAAGAATGGCTGCTTCCAAGCCTACCTATTAGTTGTTTTTGTAAAAATACTTTCTTAGACTAAAAAATTTTTTTTGGACCTTAGCGATCAAGTAGGGCTGTTTCCCTTTTGACAATGGACCTTAGCATCCATTGTCTGTCTAATTAATTTTATAAAATTTTGTATTCTTAGTTTTCTTAAAATCAGTAAGCGAACTTGCCCCATCATTTAAAAAGAGCTTTACCCCAAAATTTTTAAATTAATCGGTCTACTTAAATAGATTTCGCAGAAAACCAGCTATCTCTGAGTTTGATTAGCCTTTCACTCCTAACCTCAAATCATCCCAGTTTGTTGCCACAAACACGGGTTCGGCCCTTCAACGACTGTTACCAATCTATTTTCAGCCTGTTCAAGGTTAGATCACTCAGTTTCGGGTCTTTTTGTTAAGACTTTTAATTTTTAAACTTTGATTTACCTTCGCCTCTTTAAAAGCTTGCCCTAATCAAAAAACTCGCTGACCCATTATGCAAAAGGTACACTGTCACTTTATTTAAAAAGCTTCAATTGATTATTAGCATTAAATTTCAAAAAACATTAGTTTTTTAACCTTTCCTTCACAGTACTTGTTTACTATCGGTTAAAAGAATTTGTTTAGGATTTGAGGGTGGTCCCCCAATTTTCAAAGAATATGATTTCTTTTACTTAAAAATCAATAAAAAATATTTTACAGGGCTTTTAATTACCTTCTAAGGCATACAACACTTCTATATGTTGTGTATTATCATGATCATAATTTAAATATTTTTTTATCTTTATATGAATAGTTGATTTTTTACATCCCCTTTATTGAGTTCGTTCGCCACTACTTTCAATATCTCGGTTGATTTTTTTTTAAAGTTACTAAGATGATTCAATTCACTTTATTAAAATTTCAAGAGAAAAATTTATTTTTGGGTATTTTAGTTTCACAGTTTTTAACTCCACTAAAAATTTTGTTGTTAAACACCCAATAAATTCTTTTACCAAGGTATCCTTTTAATGCTTATTTCTTTTTTTTATTTTGAAAAAATAAAAAAGGGATTATAAAACTATTATTTTAGTCATCAAAAACCCCTTCGTCTTCTAATGACTCTAACAGATTGGAATCTTTAATGATCCAATCATCAGGTTCTAAATCAAGTAATCGATTTAATTTAGGAACTCGAACAACACATTTATCTAACTCATAATCTAACACAATTAAAGTTTGACCTAATATATTATCACCTGGAAATCGCGCCAATTTACTTGTTGCAGGTTGCAGATTCGTTGAAATATGTAAATTTAATTCTTTTAACAAATTGATAAATGTTTCATGTCGATTTCCCCCATCAAAAAAATCTGCTAATTTTAAACCGTTATGAACCTTATCCATTCGTTGTCTCCACGAATACGTTGTTTCTTCATTACCACCACGTCCCATAAGATAATGTAAACATGGGTAAGGAAAATCATTAGGATGATCACGACAATGATGATCAATCATAAAATCCCTAATAATTCCCCATTTTTCAAAAAGAGTTTCTTTTTGTGATTTATAATGATTAAAATCTACACAAACTCTTGGATTTAAATTTAAAAGAAAATCTTGATACCTGTTCAACATTTCAATTTGAACAAGAGTATCTTCGCGTTTTAAAGCTACTTGAGTAAAAGTTAACATATTTTCTTTCGAATCAGGAAGAGCCTTAAACCCTTCTTCAACTTTGATAATCCCTAAATCTTTATGCTGAGCAAACATAATTTCATTGTTAGAATCAACAAATCGATCTTTATCCGAATCATAATTAAAATGTTCTGATTTTAAATAGGGAACTTCTAATTTTTGTTGAGTTGCTTTTTTAAATTCAAATGATTTACTTTCCCCACCTGGGAAATTACCCCCATTAAAATCTTTTAAAATGCAATAAATAGAAATACCAATAATGACTATTAAACCTGCTATTAAAAAAAATTTAGTAAAAGAAGACAAATCACTATTTGTTGGAAGATTGCTCTGTTCTTTTAAAACATCCCATACTACTTCATTAACAAGTTCATCAATTAAAGTATCTTGAATAACTTTTGAATAATAATTCAGGTATTTTTTTAACAAAAGTTGTTCCTTGTAATAACTAATGAACCAATAAAAAATAGGGATGTAATACAAATAAATAAAATAAACAAAAACAAATGCCTTAATGATATTATATTGAATAGTATCAACATATTTTGTTAACCTATTGATAAATATTGAATTTGTTTTTAAATTTGACCTATTTTCTAAATAATTCAGATATTTATAATCTTTCCAATTTGTCATAAATTTATAATCTTTCCAATTTGTCATAAATAATTAAATATTTATTTTAAAGTAAAGTCCATAAGAATCAAACATTTATTTTTTGAATTAAATTAATAACTCAAAATGCAAAATTAAAAAAAGAGAAATTAAAATAAATGTTTGAACCATGGTTCCCCTGTGAAGAGTATTTGTGGTTCTATAAAAGTTTAAGAACTTGAATTCTGATGGGTTCAGCTTGTCTTTTATAGAAAAAAAAACATTTATTTTAATTTATTAAAAAGATAGTTTGTTTTATATGTATTTCTTGTGATTCCAGACGCACGTTCCCGTACGACTACCTTGTTACGACTTCATCCCAGTTACAAAAATTTCTCTAGTCTGGATTATAAATTATTCAACTTTAAAAATAAATCTATCTTTACTTTAAACCGATGTTTAATTTACAATTAACCATTTTTCGAGTAAAATTTACTTCCGGCATGTGACGGGCGGTGTGTGCAAGGTTCAGGTACGTGTTCACCGCAACGTGATGATTTGCGATTACTAGTGATTCCAACTTCATGTGGACGAGTTGCAGTCCACAATTCGAACTAAGGTAAAAGTTAAAGATTGGCTTAATTTTACAATTTTGCTACTTATTGTTTCTACCATTGTAACACGTGTGTAGCCCAGTTCATAAGGGCCATAAGGACTTGACGTCATCCTTGCCTTCCTCTTTATAAAGATAAGCAGTTTACTTAAAGTACTAATAAAAATTAAGTACAAGGGTTGCGCTCGTTAAAAGGACTGAACCAAACATTTCACAACACGAGCTGACGACAGCCATGCAACACCTGATAAAAAATAATAATTAATATTATTTTTTACGTCAAGAACTGGTAAGATTTCGCGCGGATTATCGCATTAAACCACATGTTCCACCACTTGTATGAACCCCCGCCAATTCCTTTGAGTTCCAACCTTACCGATCGTACTCCTCAGGCGGAGTGCTTAAAGCGTTAGCTAAATGACCAAATTAAACATCTAATCATGAGCACTCATCGTTTACAGCACCGACTAATAGGGTATCAAATCCTTTTCGCTACCGATGCTTTCGTTCCTCAATGTCAGTATTGACCCAGATAATTGCCTTCGCCATTGGTATTCCCAAGAATATTCCGGAATTTCACCTCTTCATTCAAAATTCTATTATCCTCTGTCAAACTCCAAGCCTTAACGTTTTTTTTGTTTTAAAAGCATTATTAAAGTTAAGCTTTAATCTTTTACTTTTAACGGTTTAAGGCCACCTACGAACCCTTTACGCCCAATCAATCCGGATAACGCTTGCCCTCTTCGTATTACCGCGGCTGCTGGCACGAAGTTAGCCAGGGCTTCTTCTTTGAGTACTGTCTTTATCCTCCTCAACGAAAGTAGTTTACGACCAGTGAGCCTTCTTCCTACACGTAGTATTGCTGGATCAAGCTTTCGCTCATTGTCCAAAATTCCTCACTGCTGGCTCAAATTGAGCCTGGGCCTTGTTTCAGTCCCAGTGTGGCTGATCGTTCTTTCAAACCAACTAAAGATTGTCGGCTTGGTAAGCTTTTGTCTCACCAACTACCTAATCTTAAACAGGCTCCTTTTCTAGCGATTATTTATCTTTCTTCTTAAATTTAAAGTATTATTATTTAATATTTAGAATTTAAGAATTATTAAGTATTTAACTTAACTAGAAAGCAGATTCCTGTTTATTACTCACCCGTACGCTACAACTCTTAAATGAATTGTTCAACTTGCATGTGTTAAGCATACTACCAGCGTTCACCCTAAGCCAGGATCAAACTTACTGAAAGCAAATCTTTTATAAATATAAAAGACTCTTTTTAAATTAATAAAGATTCCGATCTTTTTAAAAATTAGCGAGAGCAGGATTTGAACCTACAATCTCTAGGGCATGAGCCTAGCGAGTTAACCATGTTACTCAATCTCGCATAATATAAAATTTTTAATAGATTACAAAACCTTACCTTATGAATTGGCTTAAAAACTCAAACACTAAGTCATGAAATTAAATTTAAAATTGTTTTAAAATTTAGAATAAAGAGATTAAAACTAAATTTTATATTTTAATATACACACCAAAAAACCGAAAAAATTTATACAAAGATACATTACAATTTTTTTTTAATAAGACCAAATTAGAATTCTTTTATAACCTATTTGACAAATTTAAGAACATAGTTAAAGTAGAATTTTAGAAAATATGGTCTACTTGTTAATTAGGTTATTTTTTTATCTTTATGAGTCAATAAAACAATTTTACCAAAAGATTTATAATTTATTTTTAAAATGCGGGTAGTAAGAATCGAACTTACATCCTTTGCTTGGAAGGCAAATAATTTACCATTAATATATACCCGCTTGGGTTTTATTTAAATTAAATAAAATCCTCCCAATTAAACGGAATTAATTGGGAACAAGGAGACTTGTCGTGTAAACTCACAGATTTAGGTAATGGAGTATAACAACCAAGATCTTCATATGAAGTTAAAAAATTGAACAAAGATTTATCTTCAGATTCCATAATATAATTAAATAAAGGAATTGAATATGAATCACTAATTGATTGATCAATTTTTTTGTGAAAAGAAGTAAGACACCCATCTTTATCCCCATCCTTATAAAAAAATTGAAAATTATCAATCATATTATTATTTGTATAAATTAGAGATTCAGTCAAGTTTTTTAAATTATTAATTGACGATATATCCCCGCAAAATATTGGTAAAGCACTACCCATACTGCTTTGATTTTCATTTAAAAAATTTGCAAAATGGATATTAAAATTCTTAAGATCACAATGATAAGTTGAAATATTATTTTTTAATTTAATAATATTTTGTGAAATTTTTACTAATTCGTCACAATTCAAAACTGAAAACAAAGAATCTGCTTTACTTCCCGAAACACTTTTATTTAGTTCCAAAATGTGTTGTTTTAATAAAGGCAAATCTCGTTCTAAAGAATCAATAAAATGTAACTGTAAACATTTTGTTTCCCATGAATTAACACTGGTATCAATGTTCGAAGATAAAATAGAACTTGTTTCTATTGATTTATTTTTAATAAGAAAATCTTCACGAAATAAGTTCGAATTCACAAAGGTTCCTTCATACTGATTAAAATTAGGGTAACCAATAAAAGAAACTCCATAACGATCAATATCAAAATCTATTACCATATCATTCAATTTTGATTTAATATCATTATGGAGTTTCTCACACTCTTGATATTCTATAGAAAAATCGTTATAATCTTGGCAAAGAAGATTAGTTTGGGTTTTTAACTGACGAACATATTCCGTCTCTTTATACAAAGGATTCAAAATAGTCTTGTCAAGAGTAGATTTATAATTATATAACTCATTTTGAGTCCATAGACTAACAACATAAGGAAAAACTATTGTTTCAGCAAAATTATAACTTTTAATTGCAATTCCACTAATAACTAAACTAAGTCCTAAAACATAAAGGCCTTCCCTAATCGATGTTGAGGTTGAAAAAGCACTTAGAAAGTTAATTTTTTCAGGATATGCTACACAAGATACAACACCCATGTTGAATTGCACATTAAAAAGATATAAGAAAAAAAAAATTAAAAAACTTTTCAATATAAAAGAAAAAATTCCTTTAAGAATTTTTTCTAATGTTAATTCAAATACAAATTTTTTAAATTTGTTAAATTTTTTAAAAACTCTGTTTACTAAGAAAGTCATAGTAATTTTAAAATTATTTTGAAATTGGAATTTATACATGTATTTTAAGAAATCTCTTTTTAAATTCGTTTAAAATTAAAAGTATTAACCACAACAAACAAATTAAAAAAATGTAAAATTATTTTTTTATTTATGGAGTTTACCGGAATTGAACCGATAACCTTAGGCGTGCAAAGCATACGCTCTACCAATTGAGCTAAAACCCCCAATTTAATTAATTAAAAAAGTTAGAAAGGGAATTGAACCCTTATTTAAAGATTTGCAATCTTCCACATTACCAATTATGTTATCTAACCAATTTTTAGATAAGTATGTTGGGACTTGAACCCAAGGCCAATGGATTAAAAGTCCACTGCTCTACCGACTGAGCTACATACTTTTTTACTTTTTAAACTAACTATTGTATTTGTAAAAACGAATTAAAGAATTTTTATTTAAAAAAAAATTAAATAATTTTTTTTCATGAATAGAATTTACAAATATGGTAGATAAATTTTTATAATTACTTTCAATATGTGAAGGACAAAAATTAAAATTATTTAAAGACATTTTGATCTTATATCCTTTTAATTGAATTTTTAATTTTTTAACAATTTTTATATATTTTAAATCTTTAATCAAATGATGTTGTTTTACATAAATATTAACTTTTTTTTGTTGCTTGTTAATTTTTGACTTTAATAAGGTTGGTTGATCTTTAAATTCAAGTAAATCTCCTGATTTAAGTTGATAACTTATATAGGATTGTTTTTTACGATTAATTAAAATATTATTATAATTAATCCATTGTCTAATTTGAAGTAATGTTTTTAAGAATTTTGTTCTATATAAAAAAACATCTAACCGTTTTTCAAAACAATTTATGAAGTTGTCCTTTTCTAATAACTCTCTTTTTACGAAATTTTTGACTTTATAATTTTGCAAATTATAAAAATTTTTTAATTGTTGTTTAAGAATTAAATTTTGACGATAATAGTTTTTAAAACGATTATTTTTAAAAGAATCATATAAATTAGATTTTTTTAAAAACTGATTCTTTGAATGGAAAAAACAGTTTATCTTTTTTTTTACTGAAAAATTAAAATTTTTCCATTTTAAAGAATTAAATTTTTTTCTTAAATCATCGTCTTTAAAAGTATTTTTTAAACGATAATAGACTTTATACTTTTTTCTTAATTTTGACATTATAATTTTTCTTTTTATGTTTTAAATCATTTTTATTGTTCAAAGAATTTAATAAGATAGAAAAAAAAAAAAAAATACTTTGTTTTGATCTGAAATTTCCAAAAATAGGATAATCAAACTTAAATGAATCATCTGTTATAAAACCAATTGTTGGAATACGAAGATCTTTAGATTGTTTTAAAAGTTTGCGAGTTTCTGGGAAATCATTAAAGACAACAATGAAAGCAATTTCAAACCAGTTTTTTTTCAGATCATAAAAACTTTCCCAATTTGAATCTAAAAATTTTAATTGATTATTAGAAAGTTTTTCAATTTTTTGCCAATAAGGATTAAACCAAGTAGGAAATCCAAAAAATAATAGTTTTTTTTGTTTTGTATTTTTTAATCTTAAGCAACAATTTAATAAAGTCACAAATTTCTTAAGACTTAAAAAAATATAAAAAAAGTTAAAAATACCTAAATTATTTCTAAAACCATATAAAAAAGAATTTAAGTTTTTTTTAAGTTGAACTTTTGTTAATGTAATATGTATTTGTGATTTTAAAAAATTGTTTAACAAATCTTTTGATACATTTAATTGTTTATACTTCATCTTAAGATTTTTTTCCTTGTTTTCTAAGAATTTGTTGATTTTTTGTAAAAAGCCCTTTTCCTTTATAAGGTTCTGGGAATCTTAAACTTTGCAATATTGAACGAAATTCATTAATTTTTTGAGTGTTTGTTCCCTGAATTAAAATTAATCTAGGTTTTGGACAAAAAAGTTTAAACCCTTTTGGAATTGTTTTAAAAATTAAATGACTAAATCCTAATTTTAACATTAATTGTTGATCAGTTAATTCACCTCGATATCCAATACCTCTCAATTCAAGTTGTGTTCGATACCCTGTTAAAACACCTCGTATAGATTGATGAATTAAACTTATTGCTGTTTGATTATATTTTTTAGTGAATAAAGAAGAATGTGTTTGAACAAATTCAATTTTTGAAGGAGTTATTTCTTTTAATTGAACACCAACAAAAGGGCAGTAAATTTGTTCTTGACCAAAAGGTCCTTTTACAAGAACGATGTTGTTTTTATAAGAAATTTGAATAGATTGAGGAATTTTAATGAAAAAATTTGTCATAACAAAAAACGTTTTATTCAATAATACAAATTAATTTACCACCAACCTTTTTTTTTCTTATATTTTTACCCGACAAAAATCCTTTTGTAGTTGAAGCAATAATTAATCTTAATGAAGAATCAAGTTTCCAAAGATTTTTTAAAGAAATATAAGTAGGTTTTTTATGATTGGTTGAAAAAAATGAAATTTTTTTGATAACAGGTTGATTATTATAATATTTTAACCAAATTTTAAGAGTTTTCTCATTTTCAAAAGAATAATGTTTTATGTAACCTTCTTTATAAATAATATTTAATAATCGTAAACAAAATCGATTTTTTGGTTGCAAAATAAATTTTTTTTTTGCTAATTGCCCATTTCGAATTCTTGTTAACATGTCATAAATAGGATTATTAATAACAACCATTTAAATTTTTTATTTATTTTGTCCAGAAGTGGATTTGAACCACTGGCACAAGGATTTTCAGTCCTTTGCTCTAACCAACTGAGCTACCTAGACAAGTGAGTTTAATTAATCTAAAAAGTTTGTAAATAAATTTCTTTTAGTAGTAGAGCATTGACCCATAATTCTCGAATTTTCGTTAATTGAATGGGTTAAATAAAAATCAGAAATTATTGGTTTTAAATAAGTTTTTCTAAATTTAAAACCATTAAATACTTCTAAATCAAATAGATTAAAAGAAATTGGATCATTTATTTTTGAACTTGGAACAAAATAATTTAATTTGTTTTGAAGAGAATTTTTAGTTAAATAATATTTTTTAGAATAATGGGTTTTATCATAAGTTTTTAAAAACTCATTACTTTCTAACTTCCAATTAAATTGTTGAATTAATTTATCCCTTTTATTACTAGAATTCCAAAACATATTAAATAGAAAATTAAAATGCTCGTTATTTAAAACAGTATATTTGTTAGTTCTGTATAACAAATAATTAAACATTTGTAAAATTTGCCAATCACTTCTATTTTGAAAATTAAAGTCTAAAACTTTTTCAGTTTTTTGACAACGATTTTCAATATTAAAAAATGTTCCTTTTTGCTCAACAAAAGTTTTACCAGGTAAAAGAATATCCAATATATTTAAAAATTTAGTTGGGAAATGATGTCCTTGATAAACAACTTGTTTTGGTAACAAATCCTTTGGTAATTTATTTAAATACTGTAAAAATTTTGAATCAGTATTAATTAAATACAGACATTCTAAATTCTTTAAAAGTTCAGGATAAAAAGGTGAAATTCCTAAATTTAAAAGACCAGTACTATTTGATTCAGAATTTAACAAATTTATTTGATCTTGATTCCAAACTTTAACTTTTTTGTTAATTTTTTTAATAGTTGAATAAAATTGAGTGGAATCCAATCGATCTAACAATCCAGAACCATAAATAATTAAAGGAGATTTACTTTTTTTTAACAATGAACATCCCTTATGTTTACCTTCTAAAATTTTAATAAATTCTTTAATTGTTAATCCTATAAAAATTGGTGACAAAGTAGAATTTACTGATGATCCAATGGATAAAATTTTTGCATTTTGTCGTTGTTTACTTTTTTGAAGCTGCAAATTTAAAAGATTTGCTTCAAGTTTTGGGTCAGTACCAACAAGCAAGCAACAATCAACTTGATTAAGTTGATTTAAATTTAATGAAAAATTTTGGCTAAAATCAGAGTCAATTGAATGAAAGCGGTCACTTACAATTTTTTTAAAATTAAAATTGTCACTAAGATTTTTTAAACTGACTAAAGTTTCTGAGTCTAAACTACTTCCAACCACCACACAAGAATCTTTTGGATTTTGAGTTAAAGAAATAGATGGAAAAACTTTTTCCCATGAACTTTTTTCCCATGAACTTTTAACTTTTATCAAAGGATTAGTTAATCTTTGATTTTTCAAACCATCATAAGAAAATCGAATTTTATCAGTAATCCAATTTTTACTAATTCGTGGTAAAATTCGAACAATTTCTGAATCTTTTAGATCAATTCTAATATTAGACCCAATACCATCAAAGATATCAATTGAGTTAACCGATCTAAGTTCCCAGGGTCTACATTTAAACGCATAAGGTTTTGAGGTTAATGCTCCAACTGGGCATAAATCGATCAAATTTCCAGAAAGTTCTGTTTCAACTGTTTTGTTAATAAAGGTACCAATTTCGGTATTTTGACCTCGATTAGTTGTTCCTAAATCAACAACTGCTCCAATTTCGGAAGCAAATCTTACACATCTAGTACAATGAATACATCGAGTCATAATTGTTTTAATAAGTGGTCCACAATTTTTATCTTCTACACTTCGTTTTTTTTCGTAAAATCGACTTCGATCAGATCCATAAACCATAACTTGTTCTTGTAAATCGCATTCCCCTCCTTGATCACATATTGGACAATCTAAAGGGTGATTTAACAATAAAAATTCTAAAACACCTTCTCGTGCTTTTTTAACTAAAGGTGTATCTGTAAAAATTTTCATATTTGGACTTACAGGCATTGCACAACTAGCAACAGGTTTAGGTGCTTTTTCAATTTCTACTAAACACATACGACAGTTTCCTGCAACAGATAATTCTTGATGATAACAAAATCTTGGAATATCAATTCCAACAAAAGAACAAGCTTCTAAAACTGTCCAGTTTGTTGAAACTTCTACTGGTTTATTATTAATATAAACTTTCATATCTTTTTTATTTAATTATTTTTTTAATAAAGTCAAAAGATGTTTTTTGTAAATATTGACTTATTTATTACTAAAATCGTAGGCCTAAGTGGATTTGAACCACTGGCTTTACGCTTATCAGGCGTACACTCTAACCTCTGAGTTATAGGCCTTTAAATAAAATTAAATAACTTTATTTTTAAATTAGGTTATTTTTTGTTACTTAAGAGTGTGATTTAAAAAATTTTGAAAAATAAAAAATTTTCGGGAAAGACGGGATTTGAACCCGCGACCTTTGACGTGACAGGCCAATACTCTATCCAAACTAAGTTACTTTCCCAGAAACATTAGTTTATTAGAAACAAGTTAAACTAATGAAATAAGTAAATAAATATAGAGGGGTTGGAAAAACAAAAAGTACAAAAAGAGATATAAAACATATAGTTACAATAAAACTCATTGATTTTGTTACTGAATTTATTAAAACTTTTTTATTCCAAAAATACATTTGTTCAAAAATCATTGTTTTAATAACCCTTAAATAATAAAAGGTTGAAATAACACTCATAAAAACACTGATTAGAACAAGAAAGTAAAAATTTGCTTCAATTCCTGCAAAAAAAATACCAAGTTTTGCTAAAAAACCAGCTAATGGGGGTACTCCAGCTAAACTAAAAAAACTCATAACTAATGTTAAGCATAAAAATGGATTGACAGAGAATAAAGTTTTTAAGTCAGAAATAAAACGAATTTGTGCAAATTTATTATTGACTCCTAATAAACTTCCCCAAATACTAATACTGGTTACAATATATAATATAAAATAACAACAAATTGCTTGTAATCCTTCATTAGTACTTGAAAATAAACCAATTAACAAATAGCCTAAATGCCCTATACCACTATAGGCTAAAAGTCGTTTTAGTCTCTTTTGCTGAATTGCAGTCAAAGATCCAATTCCAATTGAAAGAATAGCACAAATACTTCCTAAGTACGACCACCAGTAATTAAATTCAGGTAAATTATAAAAAATATAATGAAAAAATCTTATTAATAATAAAAAAACTCCTAATTTTGGAACAATTGCAAAAAATGCTGTTACTATAGTTGGACTTCCTTCATAAACATCCGGAGCCCACATATGAAATGGTGCAATAGCCAATTTAAAAAAAATACCACTTAAAATACACAATGTTCCTAAAATTAATAAAGGATTTGTTGGGAATTCAATGATAAGATTAGTTAAATTCTCAAAATTTGTTGTCCCAGTGATTCCGTAAATTAAAGAACATCCAAAAAGTAATAATCCTGATGCTAAAGCTCCTAAAATAAAGTATTTTAATCCAGCTTCTGTTGAAAAAGCTGAGTTTCGTTTTAAAGAAGCTAAAATGTAAAAACAAAGAGATTGTAATTCAATAGCTAAATAAACCGAAACAAAATCAAAAGACATTACTAATAAGATTAAACCTAATAATGACAATAAAATTAAAAATGAAAATTCAAACATTTGTAAAGTAGAATTTTCAGACAATAAGAACCAACAAAAAACACTTATTAAAAGAATTATTTTTATGTTAAGAACTAAATTATCTTGAAAAAAACTATTTGACAAAATTGTTTGATCAGTTATAAAAGTATTTAATGTCAATAACAAAATCGTCCCAACTATACATAATGAAAGTTTATTAGTATAGGTTGTTAAAATACGATGATCACAAATAACACTACCCCCATACATTATTATTCCTATAATAGAAAAAGAAAAAAATAATTCTGGAAGTAAAATTTCAGCGTTATTGTTAAAAAAATTTGAAAAATCCAT